TTTTTTTTTATGTAAATTTATTAAGTACGGTTTAAAAAATAAATAAATTAATAATATAAGTAAAAATAATATATATATATATATATATTTAAATTAAATTTAAATATGTTTTGCTTTTATTTATATATATATATATATATGTATATATTAAATATTTAATTAATTAATATTTATATAATTTATTTAAATATTAATTAAAATTAATTAATTAATTTATTAAAAAACTCTAAATTAATTATTAATATTTATAATTTATACATTATTTCAATAAAATATATATGGATAAATCCACGTATTAATTTTTAATATAAATATTAGAAAAAAAATTTGAGAAAGATTATTAAAAATATTTATATATAAATTACACATTTAACATAAAAAAAAAAAAAAAAAAATCTATGTTATTTAAATATAATTAAAATAAAATAAATTATTTATGGTTTTTTAATTTATTATTTATTTATTTTACATATAAATTTTAGTAGTTATATTTATTTAAATAATAAATATAAATTATTAGTTAAAATTTATGTAGTAATTAGCATTAAAAATTTAAGAAATTAAGATTTAGTAATATAAAAATTTATAACAAATTTTGTGCCAGCAGTTGCGGTTATACAAAAATTTAATTAAATTTTATTAATAATAAGAAATATGTAAATTTATTTATAAATATTAAAATATAAAGTGAAATTTTTATTTTAATTAAATAAATTATTTTTATGTTTTAGTAAATTTTAATAATAAACTAGGATTAGATACCCTATTATTTAAAATTTAAATTATAAAGTATTAAAATAGTAAATAAAAATATTATTGAAACTTAAATAATTTGGCGGTATTTTAGTTTATTTAGAGGAATCTGTTTATTAATTGATAATCCACGAATAAATTTACTTAATTTATTATTTTGTATATCGTTGTTAAAAAAATATTTTTTAATAAAATTAATATTTAAAAATTAATAAATAAAATAAAATCAGATCAAGATGCAGATTATAATTAAGATATAAAATGGATTACAATAAATTTATTTAAATTGGATTTATATTTGAAAAAATTAATTGAAATTGGATTTAAATGTAATTTTATTTAGTTTAATAAAATGATTTATATTTAAAATATGTACATATTGCCCGTCGCTTTCATAAATAAATTGGAATAAGTCGTAACAAAGTAGAAGTACTGGAAAGTGTTTCTAGAAAGACAAATTAGAGCTTGAGTATAAAGTATTTCATTTACATTGAAAAGAAATTAAGTATATTAATTAATTTGAGAAAGAAAAATTAATAAATTTAAAAAATAATAAAAAAATTTTTAGAAAATATTTTAATTGGGGAGTTAAAGTATTAGTATAGAAATAATTAAAAATTTTATAGGGAATTAGTAATGTAAATGAAGTTTGAAAAAAAATAAAAATCATTAAAAAGTAATTTTTATTTAATGTATCTTGTGTATCAGAGTTTATTAATTAAAATTTTAATTTTAAAATTTCTCGAATTAAAAAGAGTTAATTAATTAAAAAAATTATTATAGTATAAATATTTTAAATAGTTAATTAGAAATGAAATGTTAATCGTTTTTTAAGATATCTAGTTTTTTTAGAAAAAAATTTAATTTTAAAATTGTTAAATTTTAATTTTTAAATAAAAAAATTAAATTAAATAAAATTAATTTTTAAATTTTATTTATTAACAATTTAAATATTTTAAGGGATAAGCTTTAAAATAAATTTTTATATTTAATTATAAATTATTTTAAAAATTTTAAAATTTATATTGTTTAAAAATTTTATTTTATTATAAATAATTTTAAATTAAAAAAAAATTTAATTAAAATTAAAATTTTTATAAAAATATTATTTTAAATAATAAAAATTAAGATATAATGATAAAATTAGTATAATAATAATAATAATAATTAAAATATTATAATTTATAAAAATTTATTGAAAATTTAATAAAAAGAATTCGGCAAAATTTTATATTCACCTGTTTATCAAAAACATGTCTTTTTGGTATTTTAATAATTTAAAGTCAAATCTGCCCACTGATTAAAAATTAAAGGGCTGCAGTAATTTGACTGTACAAAGGTAGCATAATCAATAGTCTCTTAATTAGTGACTTGTATGAATGATTTGATGAAATATAAACTGTTTCTTATTAATTATATTGAATTTAATTTTTTAATTAAAAAGTTAAAATTTAATTAAAAGACGAGAAGACCCTATAGAGTTTTATAAAAAATAATTATTTTATTTTTTTTTAGTTTAAAATTTAAATAATTATTTTTTATTATGTTGGGGTGATAGAAAAATTAAATTAACTTTTTTTTTAAAAATACATTAATAAGTGAATAAATTGATCCATAATTTATGATTATAAGAAAAAATTACCTTAGGGATAACAGCGTAATTTTTATTTTTAGTTCAAATAAGAATAAAAGTTTGCGACCTCGATGTTGGATTAAGATAAAATTTAAATGCAAAAGTTTAAAATTTTGATCTGTTCGATCATTAAAATCTTACATGATCTGAGTTCAAACCGGTGTAAGCCAGGTTGGTTTCTATCTTTAATAAAATAAAATATTATAGTACGAAAGGATTTAATATTTAAAATAATTTTATTCTAAATGAATTTTATTAAAAAAAAATAATTTAAATTTATTAATTAAAGATTAAAATAAAATAATTAAATTAATTAATTAAATTAATTAACTATTTTGGCAGAAAAGTGTAATGATTTTAGAAGTCAAAAATGTATAGGTAATTATATAGGTAGTAATGATAAAAGAGATATTTTTATTATTAATTGGATATTTAATTTTAATTTTAGGTGTATTGATTGGTGTGGCATATTTAACTTTATTAAAGCGTAAAATTTTAGGTTATATTCAAATTCGAAAAGGTCCTAATAAATTAGGAATAATAGGAATTTTACAGCCTTTTTCTGATGCTATTAAATTATTTTCTAAAGAACAAATTTATCCAAATTTTTCAAATTACTTAATATATATTATTTCTCCAGTGATTAGTTTTATATTATCTTTAATTATATGATTAATAATTCCTTATTATTTTAATATAATTATGTTTAATTTAGGTTTATTATTTTTTTTTTGTTGTACTAGAATAGGGGTTTATTTAGTTATAATTTCTGGTTGATCTTCTAATTCAAACTATTCAATATTAGGTGGTTTACGGGCTGTGGCTCAAACAATTTCATATGAAGTTAGATTAGCATTAATTATAATATCTAGAATTATTTTTATTATAGATTTTAATTTAATAAAATTTAGTGAATATCAAAATTTTAGTTGATTTTTAATAATTATAATTCCTTTAGCTTTAATTTGATTTTCTTCTAGATTAGCTGAAACTAATCGAACACCTTTTGATTTTGCTGAAGGTGAAAGAGAATTAGTTTCAGGGTTTAATATTGAATATAGAAAAGGAGGATTTGCATTAATTTTTTTAGCAGAATATTCAAGAATTATATTTATAAGAATATTATTTGTTTTATTATATATGGGGGGTTATTCATTAAGAATTTTTTTTTATTTAAAATTAATTTTTATTTCTTTTTTATTTATTTGAGTGCGTGGAACTTTACCTCGTTATCGTTATGATAAATTGATGTATTTAGCTTGAAAAAGTTATTTACCAATTTCTTTAAATTTTTTATTATTTTATTTAGGGGTTAAGATTTTTTTAAATTAAATAAAATATTTTTAGTATAAATTAATAGAATAATTTATTCTTTCTTAAGTTTTCAAAACAAAAGCTTATTTTCAAGCTCATTAATTAATTTAAATAATTATTTAATTATTTATAAAAAATTATATTATCTCAGATTTTATTAATTAGTGGATTTAAAATAAAATAAGAAAAATATAAAATTGTTAATAATTGTCCAATTATGATAAAGGGTTCTTCAACAGGACGAGCTCCAATTCATGTTAAAAGAATTACTGTAGTCACTATAAATCAAAATAAGATTTGATTAATTGGATAAAATTGGATTCCTTGTATTTTTTTATTGAATGTAAAAGGTAAAATAATTAAAATAAGAATAGATATAACTAAGGCAATTACCCCTCCTAATTTATTAGGGATTGATCGTAAAATAGCATAAGCAAAAAGAAAATATCATTCTGGTTGAATATGAATTGGGGTAACTAATGGATTTGCTGGGATGAAATTGTCAGGATCTCCTAATAAATAAGGATTAGTGAGTGTTAATAAAGTTAGGAAAAATAATAAAATAATAAATCCAATTAAATCCTTAAAAGTAAAGTATGGATGAAAAGGAATTTTATTTAAATTTTTATTTAATCCTAGGGGGTTATTAGATCCAGTTTGATGAAGAAATAGTAAATGAATTATTGATAATATTATTAAAATAAATGGAAATAAAAAATGGAAGGTATAAAATCGAGTTAGGGTGGCATTATCAACGGCAAATCCTCCTCAAATTCAGTTTACTAAAGTATTTCCTAAATATGGAATAGCAGATAAAAGATTAGTAATAACAGTTGCCCCTCAAAAAGATATTTGACCTCAAGGTAAAACATACCCTATAAATGCAGTTGCTATTAGTAAAAATAAAATTAATACTCCTACTATTCAAGTATATTTTAAATTAAATGATTCATAATATATCCCTCGTCCAATATGAAGGTAAATACAAATAAAAAAAAAAGAAGCTCCATTAGCATGAAGATTGCGAATTAATCATCCATAATTAACATTTCGATAAATATAATTAACACTTTGAAAAGCTAGTTCAATATTAGCAGAATAATATATTGTTAAAAATAGTCCTGTTAAAACTTGAATAATTAAACATAAAGCTAAAAGAGATCCAAAATTTCATCAAGATGAAATATTGGATGGAGAAGGTAAATCAATTAACGATCCATTAATAATTTTTAAAATAGGATGTGATTTTCTATTTGGTGGAAAAAAATTTATCATTAGTAAAATCAATTAAAAATTAATTAAAAATTTGAACGTAAAGGACCATAAAAAATATTAGTAATTTTAACTACTGCAACTAAAGTAATAAATAAATAAATTACCATTATTATTATAATTAAAAAGGTTTGATTATTATAAAGTTTGGAAATATTTAATAAATTTTCATTATTAAAGAATAATAATGAATTAAAATAATTATCTAATTCAAAGTTAATGAAAAAATTTATTCAAAAAATATTTTTAAAATTTATTAATATAATAATAATAATAATTATAATAATATAAAAGGAAATAATTTTTAATAAATTATTAAATTTAAAGATTTCATTGGAAGCAATTCTTGAAATATAAATAAATAAAACTAATAAACCCCCTAAAAAAGTTAAAAATAAGATATAAGAAAATCAATAAGTTTCAATAATTAATCCTGAAATTAAACAAATTAAAAATGTTTGAATTAAAATTAATAATATTATTGATAAAGGATGATTAAAAAAAAATATAATAAAAGAAAAAATTATTATGATAAAGATAAAAATAATTTAATTTCAAAGAATAGTTTAATAAAAATAATAATTTTGGAGATTATAGATAAAGAAATATCTTTTTCTTTGAAGTTTTCAAAGAAATTTCTTAAATTTGATTTACAAGACCAATATTTTTTTTAAATTATAAAAACTTAATTAAATTATAACAACAAATGATAATTTATAATTTAATATTAGTTGTAGTTATATTTTTTATTGGGAATATAATTTTTGTATCAAAGCATAAGCACTTATTAATTATTTTATTAAGTTTAGAGTTTATTGTATTAAGAATTTTTTTTTTCTTTCTTTTATATTTAAGATATAGAAATTATGATATATATATATTAATAGTATTTCTTGTTTTTACAGTATGTGAGGGTGCTTTAGGTTTATCAATTTTAGTATCTATAATTCGAACTCATGGTCATGATTATTTTCAAAGATTTAATTTATTATAAAAAACAAATGATAAAATTTTTAATAATAATAATTTTTATAATTCCATTATGTTTTTTAAAAAATTCATTTTGAATAATTCAAATAGTAATATTTATTATTATATTTATATTTATAAATTTAAATATAAATATTTTAAATTTCAATAATTTAAGATATATATTTGGTTGTGATTTTATTTCTTTTGGTTTAATTTTGTTAAGAATTTGAATTTGTGTATTAATAATTATGGCAAGAGAAAATTTAATAAAAGTTAAATTTTATGAAAAATTTTTTCTTTTAAATGTTATTTTTTTATTAATTTTTTTATATTTAACTTTTAGAACTTTAAATTTATTTATATTTTATTTATTTTTTGAAAGAAGATTAATTCCTACTTTAATATTAATTATTGGTTTAGGGTATCAACCTGAACGAATTCAGGCAGGGATATATTTATTATTTTATACAATATTTGCTTCTTTACCTTTATTATTAGGGGTAATATATATATATAAAGAAATAAATTGTTTAATAATTTATTTTTTAAAATTTTTTAATATAAATTATTTTTTATTATATTTTTGTATAATTATAGCTTTTTTAGTAAAGATGCCTATGTATTTTGTTCATTTATGATTACCAAAAGCCCATGTAGAAGCTCCTGTTTCTGGTTCAATAATTTTAGCTGGGGTTATGTTAAAATTAGGTGGTTATGGACTTTTACGTGTAATAATCATACTTCAAGAAATTGGATTAAAGATAAATTTTATTTGGGTAATTATTAGATTAGTTGGAAGTTTTTATGTGAGATTAAAATGTTTTTGTCAAGTTGATATAAAGTCATTAATTGCTTATTCTTCAGTTAGACATATAGGATTAGTAATTGGGGGAATTATAACTATAAATTATTGAGGATATATAGGTTCATACATTATAATAATCAGACATGGTTTATGTTCTTCAGGAATATTTTGTTTAGCTAATATAAATTATGAGCGATTAAATAGACGAAGTCTTTATATTAATAAAGGAATAATAAATTTTTTACCATCTATATGTTTATGATGATTTTTATTATTATCTTCAAATATAGCTGCTCCTCCCTCTTTAAATTTAATAAGAGAGATTAGTTTAATTAATAGATTAATAAGATGATCCTGATTAAGAATAATTTTATTAATATTAATTTCTTTTTTTAGAGCAGGTTATAGCTTATATTTATATTCTTTTGTACAACATGGAAAGTATAATATAGGGGTTTATAGATTTTATATAGGATTATCTCGGGAATATTTAATTTTAATATTGCATTGATTACCTTTAAATATTTTAATTATAAAAATTGATTATAGAATAATTTGATTTTATTTAAATAATTTAATTAAAATATTGATTTGTGGTATCAAAAATATGATTTTTATCATTTTAAATTATTAATAATAAATACTCAATTTGTTTTATAAGATTTTTTTTTTTATTTTTTTTTAGATTAATTAATTTTTATTTTGTTATTTATTTTATTATAAATAATTTGGTAATTTTTTTAGAGTGAGAATTAATTAGATTTAATTCTAAAATGGTTGTTATATCTATTATTTTAGATTGAATATCATTAATATTTATGAGATTTGTTTCTTTAATTTCTTCAGTTGTAATTTATTATAGAAAAAGATATATAATATCTGAAAAAAATTTAAATCGATTTATTATTTTAGTTTTACTATTTGTATTTTCTATAATTTTATTGATTATTAGTCCTAATATTATTAGAATTTTTCTAGGGTGAGATGGGTTAGGCTTAGTTTCTTATTGTTTAGTAATTTATTATCAAAATGTTAAATCTTTTAATGCTGGTATATTAACAGCTTTGTCTAATCGAATTGGTGATGTTTGTATTTTAATTGTGGTTTCTTGAATAATTAATTATGGTAGATGAAATTATATTTTTTATTTAGATTTTATGAAAAATGATTTTTCAATAATTATAATTGGAGTAATAATTATTTTAGCTGCTATAACTAAAAGAGCTCAGATTCCTTTTAGATCTTGATTACCAGCAGCTATAGCTGCTCCTACGCCTGTTTCTGCATTAGTTCATTCTTCAACTTTAGTAACTGCAGGTGTTTACTTATTAATTCGTTTTAATAATTTATTAGTTGACATATTTTTTTTTAAGATTTTATTATTATTATCTTGTTTAACTATATTTATATCTGGAATTTCAGCTAATTATGAGTTTGATTTAAAGAAAATTATTGCTTTGTCAACATTAAGACAATTAGGTTTAATAATAAGAATTTTAAGAATGGGAATACCTAAATTAGCTTTTTTTCATTTATTAACACATGCTATATTTAAAGCTTTATTGTTTTTATGTGCTGGAATAATTATTCATATAATAAATGATATTCAAGATATTCGTTATATAGGAGGGTTAAGATTTTACTTACCTATAACTTCTTTATGTATATTAATATCAAATATAGCATTATGTGGTATCCCTTTTATATCTGGATTTTATTCTAAGGATATAATCTTAGAAATATTAAGTATAAGAAATTTTAATTTTATAATTTATTTTTTATATTATATTTCTACGGGTTTAACAATATTTTATAGAATTCGATTGACGATGTATTTGATAGTAAATAATTTTAATTTATTATCAGTTTATAATTTATATGAAGAGGATTATATTATATTAAAAAGAATGTTTACTTTATTATTAATGAGAGTATTTAGTGGTAGAATAATTAGTTGAATAATTTTTTATTATTCAGATATTGTATATTTATCCTTTAATATAAAAATAATAGTAATTTATGTTAGTTTAGTTGGAATATTAATAGGATATTTAATTAGACATATAAAAATTTATAGAATTAATAAGTTTATAATAAGATATACGTTTAGAAATTTTTTATGTGTTATATGATTTATACCTAATTTATCTACATATGGTTTAAATTATAAAATTTTATATATAGGTCAAAGTTTTTTAAAGTTTATTGATATGGGGTGAAGAGAATTATATAGCGGTCAAGGTATTTATAATATTATAAAAAATTATTCAATTATTTATAATATTTTTCAAATAAATAATTTTAAAATTTATTTATTTAGATTTATTTTATGGATAATAATTATTTTTTTTGTTATATTTTTTAGTTTATAAATTAAAATTTAAATTATTTAAATAGCTTATAGTAAGAGTATAATATTGAAGATATTAGGGAGATTAATTAAATCTTTAAATAGTTATTTTTATTTATAAAAAAAAATATTTTTATTTTTACAATGAAAATGTAAAGTTTTAAATTTTAAACTATATAAATAAGAAATATTAATGGAATTTAACCACTAAAATTTAAGTTAGCAGCTTAAACTTAGACTTTATATTTCTTATAATTTAATTAATATATTCAATTTTATCATTAACAGTGATATACCTCTATTTTGGTTTCAATTAATATAAATAAGGAGAAATAAAACTCTTTCTTTTAAGTCGAAATTAAATGCAAAATTGCTTCTTATTTAAAATAAATTGACTTAATACAATTTTTTTTAATTGCAAATTAAATGTTTTTAAAATAAACTATAATCCTTGGTGATAAAAAAAATATTAGTTAATAAGTTCAATTAAGTATGTTTTGATTTCATTCATGATATAGGCCTAATAATAATACAATGAAAAAAAATAAACTAATTTTACATCAAATTAAAAAATTAACTTTTTTAAAAATTGGGATAATAGGAAAAATTAATGCAATTTCTACATCAAAAATTAAAAAAATTATAGTAATTAAAAAAAAATGTAATGAAAATGGAATTCGGGCTATAGATATAGGATCAAATCCACATTCGAATGGTGAACATTTTTCTCGATCTATAAATGATTTTTTAGATAAAATAAAAGATAAAAATATAACTAAATTAGAAATAATAAAAATAATTGTTGAAATTAAAAATAATATAGTAATTATTTATATTAAAAATAATTAAACTTTTTGATTGGAAATCAAATATACTAAATATATTATATAAATAATTAATTTCCTCATCAATAAATTGAAATATAAAGGAATAATCAAACAACATCTACAAAATGTCAATATCATGCAGCTGCTTCAAATCCAAAATGATGATTTTTTGAAAAATGATTATTTAAATGTCGAATTAAACAAATTATAAGAAAAGTAGTTCCAATAATAACATGAATACCGTGGAATCCTGTTGCTATAAAAAAAGTTGAACCATAAACTCTATCTGCAATAGTAAAAGGTGCTTCAAAATATTCATAAGCTTGAAGGATCGAAAAATATACTCCTAATAAAATAGTAATAAATAATCCTTGAGTAGTTTGAGAATAATTATTTTCTATTAATGAGTGATGAGCTCATGTAACAGTAATTCCTGATGAAATTAAAATAATTGTATTTAATAGTGGAATTTGAAATGGGTTAAAGGGATTAATTCTTAATGGAGGTCATATATTTCCAATTTCAATATTAGGGGATAAACTTCTGTGGAAAAAAGCTCAAAAAAAAGAAATAAAAAAAAATACTTCTGAAATAATAAAAAGAATTATTCCTCATCGTAATCCTTTTAATACTAGGATAGTATGTTTACCTTGGAAAGTTCCTTCTCGACAAATATCTCGTCATCATTGATATATTGTTAAAATAACAATTAAATATCCAATTAAAAGTAAGTTGATGTTAAAATTATGAAATCATTTAATTATACCTGATACTAAAGTTAAAACTCCAATTGCTCCTGTTAATGGTCAAGGTCTAAAATCTACTAAATGATAGGGATGGTTATGGTTTGACATTTAATTAACTTCTCTAGAATAAAGAGTTCTTAAAATTGAAATTACATATGATTGAATGATTGCAACTGCTGATTCTAAAATTAATAAAAGAATTTGAATAAAAATTAAAATAAAAATTAAGTAAATATTAAATCTATTTCCAGTTCTTCTTAATAATGTTATTAAAAGATGTCCGGCAATTATATTAGCTGTTAATCGAACAGCTAAAGTTCCGGGTCGAATAATATTTCTAATAGTTTCAATTAATACTATAAAAGGTATTAGAATTCTTGGAGTTCCTTGGGGAATTATATGGGCAAATATATGTTGAGAATTATTAATTCATCCAAATAATATAAATCTTAATCATAATGGTAAAGAAATTGATAGTGATAAAGTAAGATGACTTGTACTTGTAAAAATGTAGGGGAATAATCCTAAAAAATTATTAAATAAGATAAATGAAAATAATGAAATAAAAATAAAAGTAGATCCATTTGAATTAATGTTACCTAATAAAATTTTAAATTCATTATGTAATTTATTTAAAATAAAATTTCATAAAATAAAATGTCGATTTGGTAAAAATCAAAATATAAAAGGAATAAATATTAATCCAATAAAGGTTCTTATTCAATTTAAAGGTAAATTAAAAATATTAGTTGATGGGTCAAAAATTGAAAATAAATTATTTATCATTTTCAATTTAAATTTTTAAAGAAAAATTTTTTATTAATGTTATTTAATTTATTTTTTTTTAAGTTAATAATATAATAATTAAAAATATTAAATAAAATAAAAATTAAAATAAAAAATAATAATGAAATTATTCAATTAATTGGTATTATTTGTGGGATAAAAGAATATTAGATTATATTTAATAATTTAAATTTGACATATTTATGTTATTTTTTAACTAATTCTTTTAATCATTAGAAGTAATTGCAAAATTACTATAAAATGGTTTAAGAGACCAATACTTGCTTTCAGTCATCTAATGAAGAATAATTATTAATTCAATTAATAAAATTTTTAATATTAATTCTTTCAATTACAATAGGTATAAAACTATGATTAGATCCACAAATTTCTGAACATTGACCAAAAAATAATCCTGGACGATTAATGAAAAAATTACTTTGATTAAGACGTCCAGGATTTGCATCAACTTTTACTCCTAGAGAGGGGACAGTTCATGAATGAATAACATCTGTAGCTGTAATTAAAATTCGAATTTGATTATTTATAGGTAAAATGATTCGATTATCAACATCTAATAAACGAAAGTTATTAATTTGTTCTGGTTGAATTATATAAGAATCAAATTGAATATTTTTAAAATCTGAGTATTCATAACTTCAGTATCATTGATGTCCAATCGATTTTAAAGTAATTAAAGGATTATTAATTTCATCTAATAAATATAAAAGACGAAGGGAGGGAAAAGCAATAAAAATTAATGTAATGGCTGGTAAAATTGTTCAAATTAATTCAATATATTGACCTTCTAAAAGAAATCGATTAATAAAATTATTAAAAAATAAACTTATTATTAAATAACCTACTATAATAGTAATTATAATTAGAATAATTAAAGTATGATCATGAAAAAAAATAATTTGTTCTATTAAAGGAGATCTTGCATTTTGTAAATTAAAATTAGATCATGTCGCTATTTCTAAAAAAAGGATAACTCCTTTATAAATGGGGTTTAAATCCATTACATAAAATCTGTCATATTAGAAATTTCTTAAAATAGGGAGTTCATTATATGAATGTTCTGCTGGAGGAAGATTTTGATATCATTCAATAGAAGAAGATATATTTAAAGTAAATAAAATAATTCGTTGATTAATCATTGATTCTCAAATAATAATTAATATAAATAATGTTGCTAAAAATGAGATATAAGATCCTAAAGTGGAAATAATATTTCAAGATATAAATATATCTGGATAATCTGAGTATCGACGAGGTATACCAGCTAATCCTAAAAAATGTTGGGGGAAGAAAGTTAAATTTACACCAATAAATATGGAAATAAATTGAATTTTTAAAAGATAAGGATTTAAAGATAGGCCAGTAAATAAAGGATATCAATGAATAAATCCCCCTAAAATAGCAAATACAGCTCCTATAGAAAGTACATAATGAAAGTGAGCTACAACATAATATGTGTCATGTAAAGTTACATCAATTGATGAATTTGCTAAAATTACTCCCGTTAATCCTCCTACAGTAAATAAAAATACAAATCCTAAACTTCATAATATTGATGGTCTATAATTAATTTGGGTTCCGTGAAGAGTGGCTAATCATCTAAAAATTTTAATACCAGTAGGTACCGCAATAATTATAGTTGCAGAAGTAAAATAAGCTCGAGTATCAATATCTATACCTACAGTAAATATATGATGAGCTCATACAATAAATCCTAATAAACCAATAGCTATTATAGCATAAATTATTCCTAAACATCCAAATGTTTCTTTTTTTCCTCTTTCTTGGGAAATAATATGAGAAATTATTCCAAATCCTGGTAAAATTAAAATATAAACTTCTGGATGACCAAAAAATCAAAATAAATGTTGATATAAAATTGGATCACCTCCTCCAGCAGGATCAAAAAATGATGTATTTAAGTTTCGATCTGTTAAAAGTATTGTAATAGCACCAGCTAATACTGGTAAAGATAATAATAATAAAAGTGCTGTAATTCCTACTGCTCAAACAAATAAAGGTATTTGATCAAAAGATATTTTATTTGGTCGTATATTAATAATAGTTGTAATAAAATTAACTGCCCCTAAAATTGATGAAATTCCAGCTAAGTGAAGGGAAAAAATAGCTAAATCGACAGAGCTTCCACTATGAGCGATATTAGATGACAGTGGGGGATAAACAGTTCATCCAGTTCCTGCTCCATTTTCAACAATACTTCTTGAAATTAAAAGTATTAATGAAGGGGGTAATAATCAAAATCTTATATTATTTATACGGGGAAAAGCTATGTCTGGTGCTCCTAATATTAGAGGAACTAATCAATTACCAAATCCCCCAATTATAATTGGTATAACTATAAAGAAAATTATAATAAAAGCATGAGCTGTTACGATAGTATTATAAATTTGATCATTACCAATTAAAGATCCGGGGTTTCCTAACTCTGCACGAATTAAAAGTCTTAAAGAAGTTCCAATTATTCCTGCTCAAATACCAAAAATAAAGTATAATGTTCCAATGTCTTTATGATTTGTTGAGAAAAATCATTTTCGCTAAAATAAAATGGCTGAGATGTAAGCGATAAATTGTAAATTTATTAACGAGATAAAATTCTCTTTTATTAATTTAGTTTATTATTTAGCTTTATATTCAATATTATGATATAAAATTGCAAATTTTAAGTAGTAATTATAAAATTACTAAGGCTTAAAAAATGAATTTTTATAAATAATTTTGAAGATTATTAGTTTAATTTAACTTAAAACCTTAAATTTTAAGTTAATTTTAATAAAAAAAAAATGTTCTTAAGATTATTCCTATAAAAGAAATTATAGAGAATAAATTAAGTAAATTATAATTTCAATTTTTAATAAAAGTTTTTATTCATTTCAATTTTATATAATTAAATATAAATGAAGAATAAAAAATACGAATATAAAAAAATAATAAAATTAAACTTATTATAATAAAAATAAATCTGATAATTTGTAAATTATTAATTATTAAAAAGTTAATAATAATTCATTTCGGAAAAAATCCAATTAAAGGAGGTAATCCCCCTAAGGATAGTAAATTAATTATTAAAAAAAACTTAATTAAGGGATTAAAATTTAAAATGTATAATTGATTAAGGAAAAATATATTAAAAGTATTAAAAAAAAAACATATAATTATAATAAGAAAAGAGTAAAATAAAAAATAAAATATTCATAAATTTTCTCTAATTAAAATGAAAATTAAAATTCAACTTAAATTATTAATTGAAGAAAAAGCTAAAATTTTTCGTAAAGATGTTTGATTAAATCCTCCTAAAGCTCCGATAATTTTATTAAAAATTAAAATTAATAATAAAAATTGTTTATTAAAATAATAGGAAAGTAAAATTATTGGTGCAATTTTTTGTCAAGATATTAAAATAAAATTATTTAATCAAGACAATCCCTTTATAACATTAGGAAATCAAAAATGAAATGGTGCTGATCCTATTTTTATAAATAAAGAGGAATTAATTATAATTGAAAGAAAATTATTAAAAAAAAAATTCTTGAAAAAGAATAATTTTAATAAAATTATAAATAAAAAATTAATAGAGGCAATAGACTGAGTTAAAAAATATTTTAAAGAAGCTTCATTAGATAAAAGATTGTTAGAATTTGAGATTAGGGGGATAAATCTTAATAAATTGATTTCTAAACCAATTCAACAACCAAATCAAGAATTAGATGAAATAGAAATTAAAGTTCTAAAAAATAAAATAAAATAAAAAAACATTTTATTAGAATTAATAATAGATAAAATTAAATATTATAAATAAATTTATGAATTAAAAGTTCATTTAATAAAATTACTTATTATATTTTAGTGTAAGATGCACAATAATTTTTGATATTATTAGATATAGTTTAATTCTATAAAATATAATATTTAATAAAGGTAGAAATAAAAACTACATAATTTATCCTATCAGAATAATCCTTTAATCAGGCACTTTATTTTTAAAAAAAAGAGAATTCTTTATATTTGAAGTATGAGTCCAAAAGCTTAAATTTAGCTTATTTTTAA